ATATTTGGTCCTGGGAAGAGTGACAAAAGTTGTTATTTATGTTCAATTTTTTTTTCATTTTTTTTGTATATATAAAGCAAAAAAAATTTTATTTAAAAAGTGTAGTTTGGTCCAGACAAACATAAGAAACCACTTAAAAAGGCTTTGTAGTTCAATCCTGACAAAGGTAACATATTTTGTTACAAACACTAACAAGTTTATCAAGCGTGTTAGAGAATTTCAGGAAAAAATTTGATGATAAATTAAATTTTTAACAAGGGTATTAATAAAAATTGTTGCTTCGTTCATTTTTAAAAAGAATGTATCGTTGACTGCAGTTAACCGATAATTGATCAGTTTAGTTGAATCTCGTTTTAGGGGTTTGGCGAGAAAAAAAATTTGATTAAACAAGAAAAATTGTTGGTAGGGGGGTAGGGGGGTTTGCCATAAAAAAAAATGTATTTTAATTTAGTTAAATTTTAATTTATATGGTTAAATTTAGTATTGTAATTAATTTGTCTTTAATAGAATATTTATTGTTAAAATTTTTATTTTTTCGCGATGAGTACGGAACGCGGATGAATGTGTGTAAAAAATTGTGTTAGAGGGTTTTGGGACAAAATTTTTAAAAATTGGACGAAATTTGTCAAAATTTGTGTCCAATTTTTCGGGGTTGCGGTAAGGGTACTAAAAAATATGTCTACCAAGCATTAAGACAATAATACCATATAGGTAGCTTGCACGAAGACCATTGCACTGTTACTACAGGCTAGAAACCGGATCGGTAGGAGCACTCTGAGATGTAGAATGAAAGGAAGAGAGATAAAAAAAATACCAGCTGCCAGGAAAACCAGTTATGCTATGATCAAGGGTACGAGGGTAACTAACCCATTAACCAGAGGCCTTGGAAAAGGTGAGAAAGTGGTGATGGAGAGTAGGATGGTCCTGACCTAACAACCAGAGGCCTTGGAAAAAGTGATAAAGTGATGCAACCTCAAGTTATGGACGTGACGCTAGGGAGGGGGGCCTTACATACAGGGGTTGATGATTCTCACGTGAGTTGCTAGATTAAGAGATAAACATGTATAAAATACACTGCCATGTTGACGAGAGATGTTTCAGGTAATGTACAAATGTAAGATCATGAGGGGTAGTAATTAGTGGATATCCATGAGGATGAGAAGTAATGCACGATGTATAGATAACGTTCTTAAATCAGATAAATAGGATATAACACCTAAATAATAGTCGTATGGTGAATAATAGTATGCACGTTAAACAGTTATGTATTATGTAAAATATATAGGAACTAGTATATAATATAATATTCATGGGGTAAATAAATTAATGCACAATTAAACATATACGTATTATGTCTTATTATTAGGATAATGTACATATATATTTTTCATGGGGTAAATAAGTTAATGCACTATATACATATATAGTAAATAAATCATCACCCCATAAAAATTTTCGGAAAAAAATAAAATATTAAGCAAACTGGAACTAGAAGGATTTAGGTTACATGTTAGCGGTCAAAAGGCGGGCGAAGTCGGTCGCGGGGTGTTCAGTAGGTGACACACCATCAGGGGCAGAATATAGCGGGCTTGAAAGTGGGGTGGCGGGTTGGGTAAATAGCGTATAATTAATAAACACTGTGTCTACTTGTAAGTGGTAGAGGAAATAGGTCGTATAGGGCGGCATTAATTATTGTAAGTTGTAGAGGAAAATAGGCCGCTTGTAGCGGCATGTGTTGAGATATATGTTTGTATTTACTTGTTAATGGTAGAGGAAAATAGGCCGCTTGTAGCGGCATGTGTGAGAGATATATGTTTGTATTTACTTGTTAATGGTAGAGGAAAATAGGCCGCTTGTAGCGGCATGTGTTAGAGATATATGTTTGTATTTACTTGTTAATGGTAGAGGAAAATAGGCCGCTTGGAGCGGCATGTGTTAAAGTAGGTGGGGAAGCAGAAGATAGTTTAATAAAAATACTAGTTTTGGGGGCCAGTGATGAAGGGTTAGGCCTTCTCTTTTGATTATCCTTGGAGGCGGTGCCTCATTTTTGGTTTACAAGACCAATGCTTTGGCTTAAGCTACTAGGACTTACCATTTAATGAGCTTATTTTCTAGGGTGGCTAGAAGGGGTATGAGGAGCAGGAAAATTATAAAATAAAGGGTTGAAGCCAGTTGACCAATAATAATGTATGGGTGTTCTACCGGCTGTCCTCCAATTCATGTTAAAATAAGAATGTCTGAGATTAGGAGTCAGAATAATGTTTGGGAGAAAGGGCGGAATGATATTGTGCGTTGCTTTGAGAGATGAATAAAAGGTATAATAAACAAAATTAAGATTGAGAAAAGAAGAGCTAATACACCCCCCAGTTTGTTTGGGATAGAGCGAAGGATTGCGTATGCAAAAAGGAAGTACCACTCTGGCTTAATATGAGGTGGGGTAACAAGTGGGTTTGCTGGGGAAAAGTTTTCTGGGTCTCCTAAAAGGTTGGGGGAGAGAAGGACTAATGAGAGCAGGCATGAGAGTATTGCTAAAGCGCCCAAGAGGTCCTTGTATGTATAGTATGGGTGAAAAGGAATTTTGTCAGTGCTAGAGTTGAGGCCTGTGGGGTTGTTTGAGCCTGTTTCATGTAGAAAGAGTAGATGTACTAATGTGGTTCCTATAATGATAAATGGTAAGACAAAGTGTAGTGTAAAGAATCGGGTCAGGGTTGCGTTATCTACTGCAAAGCCGCCCCACACCCACTCAACAAGTGTTGTACCAATATAGGGGATTGCGGACAGGAGGTTAGTAATGACGGTAGCTCCTCAGAATGATATTTGTCCTCAGGGCAGGACATACCCTATAAAGGCGGTAGCTATTGTTAGGAGTAGTAAAATAACTCCGATATTTCAGGTCTCTGTAAATAAATAGGAGCCATAATAGAGCCCCCGTCCAATGTGCAGATAGATGCAGATGAAGAATATGGATGCGCCGTTAGCATGTAGGTTACGGATAAACCACCCGTATTGGACGTCTCGATGGATGTGAGCAATGGATGAAAATGCGGATGAGATATCTGCAGTATAATGTATTGCTAAAAACAGGCCTGTAATGATTTGAGAAATTAGGCAAAGGCCCAATAGTGATCCAAAATTTCATCAGGCAGAGATATTAGATGGGGTGGGGAGGTCAATGAAAGAGGAGTTAATGATTTTGAGGATCGGGTGTTGTTTGCGTAGGTTTATTGTCATTGGTTTTAATAGTTGAAGTACAACAGTGGTTTTTCAGGTCTCAGGTTTTGGTTAAAGTCCAAGTTAAAATAATGATATATATGCTTGAGTTTTTTGTAGTTGGTTTGGTTTTGGCTTATGTGAGTGTTGCATCTAATCCGTCTCCTTATTTTGGGGCTGGGAGTTTAGTGGTTGCTGCAAGTTTTGGTTGTGGGTTAATGGTTCTATTGGGGAGTTCGTTTATTTCTTTGGTGCTCTTGTTAATTTATTTGGGTGGTATGTTAGTGGTTTTTGCCTATTCTGTTGCATTGGCGTCTGATCCTTATCCAGAGTCATGAGGCAATGTTTGGGGCTATTTTAGTGCATATCTTGTTATAGTTATTTTTTTGGTCTTAAGTTTAGGAGGGGAGGGTTTTATTGGGCTTGGGGTTATTGGGGCAGATTCGTGTGGGTTATCCGTAATTCGTTTGGATTTAAGTGGTGTGCCATTATTATACAACTTAGGTGGATTAGGGTTGTTAATTTGTGGTTGAGTTTTATTACTGACGCTATTTGTTGTTTTAGAGTTAACTCGTGGTTTAGTGCGTGGGAGCCTTCGAGTGGTTAGATTCAGACTATTGCAATAAAACATGCTGAAGTAATAATAAAAATTGAGAGGTAGAGTTTTATTAAGCCCTTTTGTGCAAGTGTGTTTGCTTTAATGCCGGGTAGGGTTAAAGAGGTTAATCCTTTTGGGCCTGATTTTTCTAATCATAGAAGGTCATTAATGTGAAGGGCTATATTTTGTCCTGAGAATAAGGAGTAGAGCGGGATAACACGGTGTAGTGTGGGGTTAAAAAACCCTAGTTGGCTAGAAAATTCGTGATGTTTTGGTCGTTTGTGGTGTGAGAGTCAGGTTGTTTTTTTTGCAACCTGTAGGGCAAATAATACACCTATAATAGTGACGATAGTTGCAGAGAGTGTTATAGAGGTTGGTATAGTAATAGGGGTGGGTTTTGTTGGTAAGATGGTAAGAATGAGTATAAGGCCTGTTAAAATGCTAGCAATAGCTAGGCGAATGAGAGGGTTGGTAAGGTTAGAGGGTGTTTCAGTTATATTAGAGGTTGCTGTTCGTGGGGTGTTTAGTTGAACAAAGAAGATTATTCGAAGGGTGTAGGTAGCAGTTAATATAGTTGCAAATAGTGTAAGTAGCAGGGCTCAGGCGTTTAGGTGAGAGTTGTTTATAGTTTCGATAATTGTGTCTTTTGAGTAAAAGCCGGACAAAAATGGGGTTCCTGTAAGAGCAAGGCTCCCGATGGTTAAACAGGAAGCTGTGGTGGGCAATATTTTTTGTAAGCCCCCCATTTTTCGGATATCTTGTTCGTTATTGAGGTTGTGAATAATTGCACCTGAGCATAGAAATAGTATGGCCTTAAAAAAGGCATGGGTTACAATGTGAAGGAAAGCAAGCTGGGGTTGATTCAGGCCAATAGTTACTATTATTAGGCCTAGTTGGCTGGAAGTTGAAAAGGCAATAATCTTTTTAATATCATTTTGTGTTAAGGCGCATGTGGCGGTGAATAGGGTAGTAAGAGCACCCAAACACAGGCAAGTAGTAAGGGCTGTTTCATTGTTTTTTAGTAGGGGATGGAGTCGAATTAGGAGGAAGATGCCGGCTACAACTATTGTGCTAGAGTGCAATAGGGCTGAGACAGGGGTTGGGCCTTCTATGGCTGCTGGCAATCATGGGTGGAGTCCGAATTGAGCAGATTTTCCAGCAGAGGCGAGAATTAAGCCTAATAGTGGAAGAAGCGGGGGGTTTTTTATTTGAATAGTTATTTCTTGAATATTTCAAGTTGACAGGTGTATTGTAAGTCAGGCTAGGGCTAAAATAAGTCCGATGTCTCCCACTCGATTAAAGATAATCGCTTGTAGGGCTGCTGTATTAGCGTCAGGGCGGGCGAATCATCAGCCGATGAGTATAAATGATATAATGCCTACGCCTTCTCACCCGATGAACAGTTGAAATATGTTGTTAGCTGTTACAAGTATTAGCATGGTTAGTAAAAATACTAGAAGGTATTTAAAGAAGCGGCTCATATATGGGTCTGATGATATATATCAGTTAGCAAATTCAAGGATTGATCATGTAACAAATAAACTTACTGGAATAAATGTAAGAGAATATGTGTCTAGGACAAGGCTAATATTAATATCTATATTGGCAACGTTTGTTCAGGCGAAATTGGTCGTAGAGGCTTCTATACCAAAGTTTATGTGAATTGCTAGTGGGATCAGGCTAATTTTAAATGCTATCTGTACGGCAGTTTTTGCGTATGTTAGACCCCACCCCATTATAAGTGGAATCGGGTTCATGGTTGTAAAAATAGGGTGTGTTAGGATAAAAAATACAGTTAGCATGGTTGAATGCAGGAGAAGATCATGTATCATTACTTTTACTTGGAGTTGCACCAAGATAATTGGTTCCTAAAACCAATGGATTGCTACTCTCCCATAGAAGTAAGAGACCTAAAAATTTTATTTTTAGTTATTTGAGTTAGCAGCTCTAATTGTTCATACGTCTCTTGGTAAACAAGAAGTTGGTGGGTTCTTTCTCTAGAGTCACAGTCTAGTATTTTTATAAACTATGTTTACAAGCAAATAGGCCTGAAATTAAAGTTGGTTTAACGATAAGGAGTCCTATGGGCAGAAGGTGAAGGAGGAGCAAGAGGTGTTCTCGAGTGTGAGTCGGGGTTAGTAGGTTAAATTGTGAAGATATTTTTCCTCGTTGGGTTATTAGGAATATGTATATAGAGTAGACTGCAGTAATTAAAGTTCCTATTCCGGTGATAATAATAGTATAGGAGGATCAGTTAAATAAGGCGGAGATGATTAATAGTTCTCCAATTAGATTAATAGAGGGAGGTATGGCTATATTAGTTAAATTAATGAGAAGTCATCAGGTGGTTGTTAATGGGAAAGCAAATTGTAGTCCTCGAACAAGGATTAGAGTTCGGGTGTGTGTTCGCTCGTAGTTGGTGTTTGCGAGTGTGAATAGTGGTGAAGATGTCAACCCATGTGCACCCATAAGCGTTACAGCTCCAGTTAGGCTTCATGGTGTTTGTACAATGATGGCAGTAATGACTAACCCCATGTGGCTTACAGAAGAGTAGGCAATTAGGGCTTTTAGATCCGTCTGTCGTAAGCAAATTGAACTGGTTATTAAGATTCCTCAGAGGGGTAGAATTATAATTGGAAATACCCGAGATGGGGGATGTGGGGTTAATACAGATGAAATGCGAATTAAGCCGTATCCGCCAAGTTTTAATAAGATTGCAGCTAGAACTATGGACCCTGCGATTGGCGCTTCTACATGGGCTTTTGGCAGTCATAAATGGAGGCCATAAAGTGGTAGTTTTACTATAAAGGCTAGTAGTGAAGCAAGTCAAAATATGTAGTTTGAGTTTGTAGCGGGTATTTCTGGTTGATTAAGAAATAGCAGTTCTATTGAGGTGTGGAGATACTTATTGTTTAAGTAAAGAAGTGCGATTAATAAAGGAAGGGAGCTTGCTAGTGTATAGAAAAGAAAGTATAGGCCTGCATTTAGGCGTTCTGCTTGATTTCCTCAGCGTGTAATAATGACAAGGGTTGGGATCAGGGTTGTCTCAAATAAAACGTAAAATATGACATAGTTGGAGGCAGCAAAGGTTAAAATTAAGGCTGTTTGTAGAAAGACTAGTATTAGTAAGAAGGTGCGTTTTCGGTTAATAGGCTCAGTTTTTAGGTGATTTTGGCTTGCTAGTACTATTAGTGGCAGTAATCAACAAGATAGAGTAATAAGCGGTGAGGAGACAGTATCACAAGAGAAATAAGGGGTAGTGTTTAGGGTTTTTAATAGTATTGGTAGGTTGAATAATGTTAGACTAATAATAGCCAGCAATATTGAGTATAGGGTTGTAGTTAAGAAGAGAATATTAGGGCTGAGCAGGAGTGTTGATGGTATTAGTAGAGCTGTTGGAATAATAATTTTTAACATTTTAGCAGATTTAGCGTTTTTATGTGGTCTGTTCCATGTGTTCGTGAAGTGGCTACTAGTAGAGCAAGGCCTGTACTAGCTTCACAGGCAGATATCGCCAACAACATAATTGGTAAAATAGCAGTTGTTGGGGTGTTTAAGGAAGAGATAAGTGTGGCTATTGTTAAATAAAGGGTCAGTATTATCCCCTCGATGCAGATTAAGATTAATATAAGATGTGTTCGATGAAGAGAGAGGCCCAGCAGACTTAGTAAAAATGAGGTATAGAGTAATAATAATACGATTGTCATTTTAGGGGTTCTGATGCTGTCAGAATTTATTAAGTCGAAATTAATAGTCTTAATTAGACTAACCCCTTATTCAGCTCAATCTAAACCCCCTTGCTTTCACTCATAAATGAGACCAAGTGTTAGGAGTAGGATAATTGTAGAGGTTCATAGGTAGGTTTCTATGGGCTGTGCGAGGTTAATTGCTCAAGGGGTTGGTAAGAGTAGAGCAATTTCTAGGTCAAATAGAAGAAATAAGATAGCCACTAGAAAAAATCGGATTGAAAATGGGAGGCGTGCGGACCCCAGTGGGTCAAACCCGCACTCATATGGTGATAGTTTTTCTATGTCTGGTAGTAGTTGTGGTAGTCAAAAGCTAATTAATATAAGAAGCATGGGGATTGTTGTAGTGAAGATGCACATAATTATGAGACTCATTACTTTTTCTCAGGGGGTGCTGAGATGTGGTGAGTGGAAATCACCCATATTGATTATATTAAAAAAGTATGAGCCTCATCAGTAAATTGAGACATATAGGAAAAGTCATACGACGTCTACAAAGTGTCAGTATCAGGCAGCTGCTTCGAATCCAAAGTGGTGGTTTGTTGTAAAGTGAAAAAGAGTTTGTCGAATAAGACAGACAAGAAGGAATGTTGATCCGATAATAACATGGAGTCCATGGAACCCTGTGGCGACAAAAAACGTAGCGCCGTATACGCTGTCTGAGATTGAGAAGGGTGTTTCATAATATTCACCAGCTTGAAGTGCTGTAAAGTACAGGCCGAGGAGGATGGTCAAGATTAATGCCTGAATGGTATCTTTTCGTAGGCCCCCCATAAGAGCGTGGTGGGCCCATGTAACTGTGACCCCAGATGCCAGGAGTACTGCAGTATTTAATAGTGGTACTTCAAAGGCGTTTAATGGTTGAATTCCGGCCGGTGGTCACTGTCCACCGAGTTCATGGGTTGGAGCTAGGCTTGAATGATAAAAGGCTCAGAAAAAGCCTATAAAAAATAGAATTTCTGAGGTGATGAACAAGATTATTCCAAGTCGTAAGCCTTTTTGTACGGACGATGTGTGGTGCCCTTGGTATGTTCCTTCTCGAATGATATCTCGTCATCATTGTTGTATAGTTAAAAGTAGAATAATTAGGCCAAGGAGCATGATGTTATTATTGTTAAAGTGAAATCATGCTGCTAGGCCGGAAGTTATTAGTAAGGCTGCAATGGCTCCTGTGAGGGGCCATGGGCTAGGGTCTACTATATGGAAGGGGTGTGTTTGGTGGGTCATTAAGTGTTTTCTTGTAGGTAAAGGGTTAAAAGTAGGACAAATACATATGCTTGGATTAGGGCTACTGCTATTTCTAAGCAGGCCAGTAAAATAAGGACAATAAATGTTATAGTAGCTGTTAGAGTTATGGTGTTGATTAAAGAGACAACGGCTGTTGAAGTTAGCTGAATCAATAAGTGTCCAGCCGTTAAATTGGCTGTTAAGCGTACTCCCAGTGCGATTGGACGAATAAAGAGGCTGGTGGTTTCGATTAGAATCAGCATTGGGATTAATGGGGAAGGTGTTCCTTCTGGTAGGAGGTGGCCCAATGTTGCAGTTGGTTGATTACGTAAACCAGCTAAAATTGTCATTAGTCAAGCTGGAAGGGCTAAGGCTATATTTATTGATAGTTGAGTGGTTGGTGTAAAGGTGTATGGTAATAAACCCAGAGTATTAATTAAGATCAATAATAGAAGAAGCGCCATAAACGTGCTTGTTCACTTGTGCCCACTAGTGTTGATAGGAAGTATTATTTGTTTTGTTATAGCGAATATTAAAGAGGATTGAGTAGCAGAATAGCGATTTTTGATGAGGCGGCCAGTTGTAAGTCAGAGTATTGTTGGAAGTATTATGGCGGGGATTATTAGTGAAATATTAAATAAGCTTGGGATGTTAAACTGATCAAAGAAGCTTAAGATCATGGTCAGGTTCAGTAGGTGTTGTTTAGTTGTTTGAAGTTGGGTGATGTTGAAAGTTTTGGTTTATTATTTAGGATCTTTGTGGATAGTAAGAATAGAGATAATCAGGTTAGTAAAAAAACTAGAAATCAGGGGGCCGGGTTGAGTTGGGGCATGTCACCAAGGAAGAAAACCCTTCCTCTCTAGCTTAAAAGGCTAGTGCTGTGCGTAGCTTCTTAGTGATGAGGAGATCATAAGTTTAGATCATGCTTCAAAGTGTTTAAGTGGTGTAGATTCGATTACAATGGGTATAAAACTATGGTTAGACCCGCAAATTTCTGAACACTGGCCGTAAAACAAGCCCGGATAAGATGTAATAAGGGTGGTTTGGTTTAATCGTCCTGGTACGGCATCTGTTTTAATGCCAAGTGCCGGGACTGCCCATGAGTGTAGGACGTCTTCTGCTGAGACTAAGATTCGAATCGGGGATTCTATTGGAATTACTACTCGGTGATCTACTTCTAGTAGGCGGAAGTTACCGGGGGTCAAATCGTGTGTTGGTGTTATGTACGAGTCAAATATAAGGTTTTCATAGTCTGTATATTCGTAGCTTCAGTATCATTGATGGCCAATAGCCTTAATAGTTAAATGTGGGTTGTTTACCTCGTCTATTAGGTATAGGATTTGAAGGGACGGGAGTGCAATTAAAATAAGAATAATTGCTGGAAGGATAGTTCATACTATCTCTACCTCCTGGGCATCTATAGTGTTGGTGTGTGTTAGTTTTGTTGAAAGTATTAGGGTAATGATGTAAAGTACTGAGGCGCTAATAAGGAAGACAATTATTAGTGCATGGTCATGGAAGTGAAGGAGCTCTTCTATGATGGGGGATGCTGCATTTTGAAAGCCTAGTTGTGCCGGGTGTGCCATGAAGGTTCACAGGTTTTTAGCTTGTAATTTAGCGCCGACAGAGCTATGTAATTTATTTACTAGAACCTTATTAGGGGAGAAACATAAAGGATGTGTGACTGGCTTGAAACCAGTTTAAGGCGGTTCAAGTCCCCCCTCCCTTGAGGCCTGTACATAGGTTGATTCTTCATAGGTGTGATATGGGGGTGGGCAGCCGTGAAGTCATTCCAGGTTTGTGTCAACTAACTCTAGGGTTAGAACTTCACGTTTGGCTGCTAAAGCTTCTCAAATAATGAACATTATTATGATTACAGCAGTTAGTGAGATAAGAGACCCAATTGACGAGATGGAGTTTCAAAGGGTGTAGGCATCAGGATAATCAGAATAACGTCGAGGCATTCCGGCTAATCCTAGGAAGTGCTGTGGAAAGAATGTTATATTGACGCCTGTAAATATAACCCCAAATTGGACCTTGGTTCATGAGCCATGGAGGGTGTAACCAGTGAATAGCGGGAATCAATGTACAAAACCGCCCATAATTGCGAATACAGCTCCTATTGATAAGACATAGTGGAAATGTGCAACTACATAGTAGGTGTCGTGTAAAACAATGTCAAGTGAGGAGTTGGCTAGAATAATACCTGTTAGACCACCAACTGTGAATAAAAAAATAAAGCCCAGGGCCCAGAGTATAGCGGCGTCTCATTTAATTGTTCCGCCATGAAGTGTTGCAAGTCAACTAAAGACTTTAACCCCGGTAGGGATTGCAATAATTATTGTGGCCGAAGTAAAGTAGGCTCGAGTGTCAACGTCTATGCCAACGGTGAATATGTGGTGGGCCCATACAATGAAGCCCAAGAATCCGATTGATATTATTGCCCATACTATGCCCATGTAGCCAAATGGTTCTTTTTTACCAGCATAATAAGTGACAATATGTGAAACTATGCCAAAGCCAGGAAGGATGAGAATATATACCTCAGGGTGACCAAAAAATCAGAACAGGTGCTGGTATAAGATTGGGTCTCCTCCTCCTGCAGGGTCAAAAAATGAAGTATTCAGGTTTCGGTCAGTTAATAACATAGTGATTCCTGCAGCCAGGACAGGAAGAGAAAGAAGTAATAAGACTGCTGTGATTAATACAGATCAGACGAATAAAGGAGTTTGATATTGTGACATATTGGGGGGTTTTATGTTAATACAGGTTGTGATAAAATTAATTGCACCTAGAATTGAAGAAACCCCAGCTAAATGGAGTGAAAAGATTGTTAAGTCAACAGATGCCCCTGCGTGGGCCAGGTTACCAGCTAGAGGGGGGTAGACAGTTCAACCGGTGCCGGTCCCAGCTTCGATGCCAGATGATGACAATAGCAGAAGTAAAGAGGGAGGAAGTAATCAAAAGCTTATGTTATTTATTCGAGGAAATGCCATATCAGGGGCCCCAATCATTAGTGGGACTAATCAGTTTCCGAATCCGCCGATTATAACCGGCATGACTAGAAAGAAGATTATTACAAAGGCGTGGGCTGTAACAACAACGTTGTAGATCTGGTCGTCACCAAGAAGACCCCCCGGCTGACTTAGCTCTGTTCGGATTAAAAGGCTAAGAGCTGTTCCGACCATACCAGCCCAGGCACCGAACAGCAAGTACAAGGTGCCAATATCTTTATGGTTTGTTGAAAAGAGTCAACGAGTTATTGACATAGGTAGGATGGCCGAAAGACTAGGCGGGAGGCTGTAGACCCCCATATGTGGGTTTAAGTCCCACTACTACCAATAAGTCTTGTGGTGTTAACGCCAAAATGCAAATTTGGAGAAGCACCACAAAGGTGCCGGGACTTCCCCCGTTTTTTTTCTAACGGGGGAAGCGGATGGAAGCCCGCTGGGTAGGGTTTTTAGCTGTTAACTAAAGTTTTGCAGGATCGAGGCCTGCCCGTCTAGTTAGGCCTTAGCTTAATTAAAGTGTTTGAGTTGCATTCAGAAGATGTGTAATAAATTACACAGGTCTTAGGCAGAATCTAGGGGTTTATACCCTATTTGAGGCTTTGAAGGCTTCCGGTTTAGTTTAACCTAAGTTTCTATGAACAGATTAGTGGTGTTATAGGGATTAAGAAAAATGTGGTAATAATTGTTGGTGTTGGATTGAGTAGTTTGGTTGGTTTAAATCGTCATTTTATTGTACTGTTGATTGTGTTAGGGGCAACAGTTAGTGCTGTGGTAAAAGTTAAACGTATGTAAAATATTAGGCTAAGGAGTGAGGTTATTGCAAGGAAGGTTGCTGTTGGGATAAGTTGGTTTGTAGTAAGTTCTTGTAGGATGAGTCATTTAGGTAAAAAGCCGGACAGTGGAGGTAATCCGCCTAGGGTCAGTAGTATTAACATTGTGGTTGTTGAGAGTATTGGGGAGATGTTTCATAGTATTCCTAGATCTTTTGTGGTTTTTGTTGTTGAGTTAATAATGGTTAGAAATAGTGAAATGGTTATTAATAAATAAATTGTCAGAGTTAAAAGTAGTAGGTTTTTTGATATGGTTGAAATGGCGGCTATTCACCCGAGGTGGCCAATTGATGAAAAGGCTATAATTTTGCGTAGTTGAGTTTGGTTTAGTCCAGATCATCCAGCAACAAGGGTTGAAATCATGGCTATCAGTAAAAGTATTGAGTTTGGAAGCTGGTTGGATGTTATGAAAAGTAGGGTTATTGGTGGTAGTTTTTGTGATGTTGCAATAATAAGGGCAGTGGTTATTTCTGTTCCTTGCATTACTTCTGGGAGCCAGAAGTGTAGGGGGGCGAGTCCTAGTTTTATGGCTAGGGCTAAGGCTATCAGGGTTGGGGCTGGGTGTGTGGACAGTTGTGTGATGTCTCAGATTCCTGTGTGTCAGGCATTAAAGATACTCGAAAATAAAATGATGGATGAGGCTGTTGCTTGGATAATGAAGTATTTTGTTGCTGCTTCAGTTGCCCGCGGGTGGTGTTGTTTTGCTAAAATTGGGATAATAGCTAGTGTGTTTAATTCTAAACCAACTCAGGCTAGGAATCAATGGTAGCTAGTGGCGGTAATAATTGTGCCTAGGGCTAAGTTAGAAATAAGTAAGAATATAATGTTGGGGTTCATTAGTAAAGGAGGGATTAAACCAACATTTTTGGGGTATGGGCCCAAGAGCTTAATTAGCTGACTTTACTAGAAGATAGTATAGTGGAAGTACAGGGATTTTTGGGGTTCCAAGTGTGGGTTCAAATCCCATTTTTCTAAGGAAGCGAGGGGGGGTAACCCCTGTAGTTTACTCTATCAAAGTAATCCTTGAGTTCTCAGGCACGCGTCCTGATTAAGAGGTTGTTGGTGGTAGTCCTGAAAGTGATACTGGTAGGGAGATAAATAGTAGATATAGTGCTAGAGTGGTGGGGAGAAACTGTTTTCATAGTAGGTGTATCAGCTGATCATATCGAAATCGTGGGTATGAGGCTCGGGTCCATAAGAAGATTATGGTTAGGATGGTGGATTTAACTATTAAATTAACTGTGAAAAGGTCTGTTTGTGCTAATATAGTCGGGCTTAGAAATAAAATGCATGAGAGTGTGTTTATTATTAAGATATTTATGTACTCAGCTAGGAAAAATAGTGCGAATGGTCCAGCTGAATATTCGACATTAAACCCGGAGACAAGCTCAGACTCTCCCTCAGTTAAGTCGAAGGGTGCTCGGTTTGTTTCTGCTAGTGTGGATACAAATCATATTATTGCGAGGGGCCACATGGGTAATATTAATCAGGTATTTTCTTGTGTAATAATGAGGGTGTGCATTGTGAAGGTGCCTGTGAGTATAATAACTGCTAATAAAATTATACCAAGGGTTACTTCGTATGAAATAGTTTGTGCGACAGCTCGTAGGGATCCCATTAAAGCATATTTTGAGTTGGATGCTCAGCCTGACCACAAGATAGTATAAACAGTTATACTGGATAGGGCCAGTAAAAATAGAATGCCTAAGTTTATGTTTGTTATGGGGTGGGGCATTGGTAATGGGGTTCATATTATTATGGCTAAAAGTAGGGCGAGGGTGGGCGAGAGAATGAAAAGTAGTGGTGATGCATGTGTTGGGCGAATGGGCTCTTTAATGAATAGTTTAATGCCGTCGGCAATTGGTTGTAAAATTCCAAAAGGTCCTACTATATTAGGACCCTTTCGAAGTTGCATGTAGCCCAGGATTTTGCGTTCAAGTAGGGTAAGAAAGGCTACGGCAATAAGAATAGGAATAATGTATGTGATTGGGTTGAGAATATTTAGTATAAGGTTGTGCATTATTAAGAAGGGAATTTGCTTCCCTGTAGAAAGATTTTAGGTCTTTTGCATTGCTTGACTCTGCCACCTTAACAAGTCTATTAGACTCGTTGGTGGCGTGTATTCCTCTTTAGTGGCGGTTAGTGGTTATAATTAGGACGCTCTGTCAGGGGTGGTCCTACTATCTTGGTCCTTTCGTACTGAAGGTGGTGCCTCATAGATAGAAACCGACCTGGATTTCTCCGGTCTGAACTCAGATCACGTAGGACTTTAATTGTTGAACAAACAAACCTTTAATAGCGGCTGCACTATTTGGGTGTCCTGATCCAACATCGAGGTCGTAAACCCCCTTGTCGATAAGGACTCTTGAAGGGGATGGCGCTGTTATCCCTGGGGTAACTTGGTTCATTAATCAGAAAGGTTTCTGGGTCTAAGACACTTATTTTGATATGTTTATCTTGTAAACGGGTCATTTTTTGGAGGTTGGTTTGTACTCCGAAGTCGCCCCAACTAAAAAACTGGTGTTCATTTTGGTGGTTTAGTTTTTAAGCTCCACAGGGTCTTCTCGTCTTATGTAAAAATTCCAGCTTTTGGACTGGAAGATCAATTTCATTGACCAGTCGTAAGAGACAGCTAGGTCCTCATTTAGCCGTTCGTTCTAGTCTCTATTTAAGAGACAAGTGATTATGCTACCTTTGCACGGTTAGGATACCGCGGCCGTTTAAAAAGAGTCACTGGGCAGGCGGGACCTTTAATACTTGTAAAGCTAAAGGCTATGTTTTTGGTAAACAGTTGGGATGAAGGTTTGCCGAGTTCCTTTTTTGACTTTTTGTCTTTCCTTGTTGCACGCCTGAGTTGGGGTAACAAGTTTTGGGTAACATTGTTGGCTGGTCCTCGTGGGTATTTACATTAAGTTGTTAACGATCAGTAGTTTTTCTATTCTGATTTAAGGGGGTGCAAGGAGAAACGAGCGTTTCTTATTACTAATTTTAGCATTGGCGTTTCTATTAGGGCATAGAATAACTCATTAAAGACTAGGAGTACGGTTTTAGTGCTAGTATTGTTTTGGGTTATTGCTTTAACGCATTTGCATTTGGTGGCTGCCTTGAAGCCTACGGGGAGGGGGAAAGAAAGTTTACTCTCGATTCGGGTTGTATTCCGGTTCAATTGGGTTGTACCCCAATTGAATTTCTTTAAGTATTAGGGTATGAGATTTAGGGGTTTGGCTCATATTAATACTTAAAGTTGAACTAAAATTCTCTTGTTGAGTAACCAGCTATCACCAAGCTCGGTAGGTTTTTCGCCTCATATTTTTAGGTCTTACCACTCTTTTGCTACAGAGATGGTTGTGCTCTAATTAAAAGCTGCCTAAAAATAGCTCGTTTGGTTTCGGGTGGGAAGGCTTAAGGTCTCTTTGTCTTTATGGGGTTTGCTAGACCATGATGCAAGAGGTACAGGGTTTTGTCTTTGCTTTTTTATGCTTACGGGTATTTCATCATTCTTTCAGTGTTCCCTTGCGGTACTTGTAAGGCCGGTGGCGGGGTTTAATCTCATTTACTGTCCAGGGTAAATGTTTTGGTTTGCAAAAAAGTGGTTTGTAGGTTCAATCGGCTAATTTTTTGGGCGCAAAAAAGTCTAGGAATGACATCTTCTAGTTGTAAGCTAGGTGCTTTAATAAGCTATTTTTTGTTAATCCAAGCACACCTTCCGGTACGCTTACCATGTTACGACTTACCTCCTCTATCTTAGGTGGGTGTTTTATGTATATAAAATTTTTTATTGAGGAGGGTGACGGGCGGTGTGTACGCGTCCCAGAGCAGTATTAAAATAAACACTCTAATTTATTTTACTTCTAAATCCACCTTCATGTACTATTTCATGGTACTTTTCGTATTTTAATATAAAAAATGTAGCCAATCTCTTCCTTAACATTTGCTACACCTTGACCTGACGTGCTAGGGGGGGGCCTGTTATGCTTACTATTCATCCCTCATGGGGTAAGCTGTCGACGGCGGTATATAGGCTGGGGTGGGCTAGTTAAGGTCGGGTGAAGCGAGGGTTATCGATTATAGGACAGGCTCCTCTAGGTTGATGTGGGACACCGTCAAGTCCTTTGAGTTTTAAATTTTTCATTTGTAATCCTCTGGCGGAGGGTGTTGTATAGTGTTCACTCAGTGTTTAGTGCTTAGCATAGTAGGGTATCTAATCCTAGTTTGTTTCTAAGCTTTAGTGAATTCAAGGGTGCTTATTAAAAATACCTGTGTTGGTTTTCCTTATCTCCTTGAGTATTTTACAACTGGGTGGTAAGTTTTGGTATTTTTAATTAGAAAAATCTCTAGTCACATTTTACGCCGTTGGTCGTTGTTTTGGGCTTTTCGTATAACCGCGGTGGCTGGCACGAGATTAACCAGCCCTTAGTTAGTATTATAGTTGAATCAAGCTTTCACTTATGGTTCAATATTTATTACTGCTGATCACCCGTGGGGGTGTGGCGTAGCAAGACGTCGTGGGCTCAAGTTGTGGTGCCTGATGTCTGCTCCAGGCTTCTTTTTGGGGGTTGTGGGCATTTTCACTGGTTTGTTGAAACTTGCATGTATAAACTTAATAAAAAACAACGGTTAGCCCAGGACCAAAACTGTTGTCTGGGGAGGTTTTTTGGTTCCTCGTCTCGGCATCTTCAGTGCCGTGCTTTCAAAAATAAGCTACAATGAC